TTTCTTAGTAGCGGGGTCGGGGGAAAGAATAGGAAAGGTGATTTCACTATATTTCTGACCAGGAACAGGGCCTATGACAAGAATATTTTTTTGATTGGGGCGATAGCTCTGAAAAGACAGATTGCCCATCTTTTCTTTTATCTCGGGGGAAATACGATCGGGAGGGGCTAATTCAAAACCCTCTGGTAAAATAAGAACAGCTCCCACATTCAGGACTCCTTTTTTACCATTAGCAAGAACTTGTTTCACTTGCATATCATAAGGAATTCGAACAACTGCTTCAAATACAGTATCGGGAAGTACCGCTTGCGGAACCTCAATATCCACCGGTTTATTAGCTAAATGGCAATTGGCGCATACAATACGTCCAGTCGCTTCTCGTGGATTTTCATAACCCTGCTGTGCAAAAATGGGATATGCATTTGAAATGGATGTACGAGTGATGATATATATCATGAGCGATATGGAAATAGATCGAGTAATTTGTTCCTTTATCCAAGAAAAAGTATTTCTAGTTTGCATGGTCCAACCATTGATCCCGAAAATATATTTATACAATAAATTTGGGTAGGTCACTAATGGAGTTTCCTATCCACGATTCTGTTATTTACTGGAATAATTTGTTTTGACTCAATTAATATATATAGGAATATAGGATGAATCTCCGGGATGGGTAGAAATAGAAAGCGATTTTCAATGCTTTGCTTATGTACAACTGCAAAGTAAGAAACATTATAATTGGATTAGGTAGATAATTTTTCAGTCATTCATTGAATGATAAATCACTACAAGTGACGGAGATACGCGATTTAAATAACGGAAAATCCAATATTTTAAAATTGTATCTAGAATGACTGGAAAAGTGGAAACAAGGCCAGATATAATTTGATCATTATGAACAAATCCAAAATCCTTGTAGACAAAGCCAATCATCAGTTCCCAACCATGGGGCGAATGAAATCCGATACATAAATCAGTTAATAAAAGAAGAGAAAAAGCTTTTATTGTGTCACTTAAGTTATATAGGAATTCTTGAGCCCAAGAATTAAGAATAACGAGTTCTTTATTACCCAAAATAGAATAACCACTTAGAATAATGAAACATATTATATTTGTCGAGAAGTGCAAAATCGTATGAATACGACCCTCGTTGTGTATCTTGATTAATTGGATTGTTTCTTTGTGAATTCCTATACGAAGGTTTTGTAGATGTGTCTCCGAGTATTCCTTGATCATTTCCTCTAAGAAGAGGAGTTCCTCTAATTCTATGAATTTTTCTAGAATACTCTTTTCTTCAAGATCATTCAAAAAAGTTTCGGATTGCCTAGTGTTCCACCAATTAGTAACCCATGATTCCAGACTTTTTTGAAAGGAGAGAGAAATCCACCAGGGCAAAAATACTATAGATGCAAGATATAAAAGAGGAGTGAATGCTTTCTTTTTTGCCATTTTTTCATCTGTGAATTGTTAATGAACCCATCTCATTCGTCGACTCTATGTAATCTAATATTTCTCTCACGCATCAGTTCTATTACAAGTTATCAAACCTATGAATCTATTCACTCTTTTTTATTTGTGATTTCGTGGTTAGGCCTTGAATCTAGAAAAAAATACGGAAAAAGATGAAAAATTCGAATGAATATATATGAATAAATAATATAATAAAAATTGTTTCCCTATATCTCAATCAGTCAAATTCGAAGCATATATCTCTTTTCGATGAACGCCCGGAAAAACCACTTTAAATAATGAATATGAATAGTATTCAGATTTTGAGACAAAAGAACTCTTTTTCTATCATTCTCCTTTTCTATCATTCTCCTTTTCTATCATTCTCCTTTTCTATCATTATATAAAAAAACCTCTAATATTTCGAAAAAATTTAACTGACTATGAGTAGTCATCGATAGAATAATTGAGGTAATTTTCTGAAAAATATTGTGAAAAATGAGTGACAAAAAACGACATAAATAAATTGGCTACATTATAAGAGATCCAAATTTTTCGTCATTAAGGAGCACAAAAAGTCTAAAAAGAAGCTTCAAAAAAATTACAAGATATGATCTATCTGAATCTAAAGTTTCAATTCCAACAACTAAAAAGGGGGAATTTCCTTATTTCGAAATGGTTGATTATGAGATTTTCTTTTTTTCTTATTTTTTTATTTAATATATAATTGAGTTGTGTATGTGTATATTTCGATACATATAAAAGATCCCCCAAAAAGGTTTTTTTATACTTGTTCCATATATGTCTGCTTTGACTCGAATGAATGTTCTGAAGAAACCTCAATTAAGTTATGTTATAGAAAAAGAGGATTCTTGCTTTTTTGCCCTCCCGCGAGAAAGCATTAATTTCTCAGCTGATTTCTTAAAATACTTCAATAGGTACACGCAAGAAATAAGCCAATTCAGCAGCTTTTTGTTCCATTTCCCGTGGAGTAAAATTCTCATCAGTACGAGTCAATGGAATGGCTCCCTGGCCTCTGATATCCATATAAAGGACACGACGAGCATAAATACCCTCTTTAACTTCTATTCTGACGGACTGAATATCTTTTATAAGAAATCGGAGGAAGACCCGACGATTTTTTCCAGGGAATCCCCAACGAAAGATACACACTATTCCGTCTTTTCTATCAAATCGATCATAACCACTACCTACATTCCACGAAATTGTGCACCACAAATAGGAGCTAATAAAAAGACCCGCGATCCCATAGAAAGACATCACAATCCCTTGTGGAAAAAAAACTATTTGCTGAGACGGAAATAAAGATATCAAATTTCTACCAAGATAACTCGAGGTTCCAACCAACAAGAATCCTAATGAACCTAAAAAAAGGATAACAGCCCAGCAGAAATTACTTGTTTTTCGAGCCCCCGTTATAGGTTCTATCCATATATGTTCTGATCGACAACTCATACTTGATCCGGTTGCTTTTTTTGGAATTGAGAGAATACCCCAAATGAATTTGCCGTTTATTTCCGAAGTAACTCGCATCAACTAGCACTAGTTTGATGTGAACCTTTAGGAGTAATTCATTAAATTGGTTAGATCTAAACTAATAACACACCCTTCGTATGACTCACTAAAGATAGCCACATGTATATAGATAGACCAACTTTACAGTTCAGCGATTCGCCGATTCGGGTCTATTTGAAACTAGCTAATAGCATTTTGGGGAGATTTCGACGGAAGCCTCTTATACCATATTTAGCTAAATGGATATCTGTGTTATGATACAAGCGTCAGTTTTGAAAAAAAAAAAAAGATAATATTTTGCGCCCTCGGCTCTAAACAATCTTGTTTTTTTGAACATGAAGAAATAAAGAAGCCATTGCGATTGCCGGAACTACTAGGCCTACTAAAGGGACCAAAACAGAGGGAAAATTAAGAGTTGTCATAGAATGGGTACCTCGATTTACTATTTGTACCTGTTATTATTATTTAGATTTTATATTTATTATTTATAATATTATTTATAATATAAAGATATCTTATCTTATTATATAATATATATAAAGATCTTACTTATATCTTATATATATTTAATTTATTTATTATACTTATANNATTTGATTTGATTATAATTTGATAATTCTAAATTGGAATTATTACTACTTAAAATTTTTATTAATATCTATATCTATTAAGATTAAGAATTAATTATTAATTAAAAATAATATAAGTATCTACTATCTAAGTCTAAGTGAGTATATAATGTAGTTTTTCATCTTTCTACATGAAAAATTTGAGAGGATATGGATGAGATATTATTTTCTTCATTTTTTGCTCTTGTCTTCGAATTTCATTCACTAAGCAAAAAGTTTTTTTTAATGAATTAGATTCTATTTATATTGATTCAAGGGTTTGTTAGAATCCCATCCAGCAGGGATTCTTAGTCAAAATAGGATTATCGTACGCTATAGAAAGATAAAAAATTCTATACTATATTTTCTAGATTTTAATTTCATTATATATGACGAGAAGAAGATTTTTTTATTTGCCTAATTTCACGAAAAAAAAGAATTTCATCTTTTATCTTGTTAATAGAGACTTCTTGATCAATAATCAGGAATATAGAAAAAGGGTCAGATTTCCGATTTTATGTGACTTTTGATTCGTTATACAATTAGATCGTATGTCAACAAAGAAAACCCATTCGTCTCAATTTCACTTGTATTCCGATAAACGAATTACTTGTTTGCTCAAAATAATGGACTTAATGTTCTAATTTTGATTCAAAGGAAAGAAAGTGTGGAGTTGAAATAACTCACTCAGAACGCCTTTTAAAGGATTACGTGGTACGATTAGATCGAATAAACCCTTCTGGAATAAATACTCAGACGCTTGTGAACCTTCGGGTACTGTTTTATTCAATGTTTGTTCAATTACTCTTTTACCCGCAAAGGCAATGTAGGCATTGGGTTCGGCAATAATGATATCCCCCAACATACCAAAACTGGCTGTCACCCCACCAGTAGTAGGAGATGTAAGGATTGGTACATAGAATAACTTTTTATTTGATTGATAATCATATAAAGCAGAAGATATTTTAGCCATTTGCATCAAGCTCAAACTTCCTTCTTGCATACGTGCCCCTCCGGAAGCACACACTATAATAAGAGGTAGAAATTCTTTAGTAGCATATTCAATCAAACGGGTAATTTTCTCCCCGACTACGGATCCCATACTACCCCCCATAAACTGAAAATCCATAACCCCTATTGCTACGGAAATACCGTTTAATTGCCCTATGCCTGTTTGAACAGCCTCGGTTAATCCTGTCTTTCTTTGATAAGAATCGATACGATTTTTATAAGGCTCCTCCTCCGAATGAAATTGAATGGGATCCAGAGAAACCATGTCTTCATCCATAGGCTCCCAAGTACCCCGATCGATCGAAAGTTCGATTCTATCAGAACTACTCATTTTCAAATGATATCCACATTGTTCACAAAGATTCATTTTTGATTTAAAAAATTTCTTATAATTTA